TGGCCAAACTACTTGGGCACTAGGTCCAATGTGAGTAGGATCGCTTAGCCATGCTTCAAAATTAGAAAAACGAGCACCGTGGAAATACATACCACTCAGCCAAAGAAAGATGATGGAGAGTTGACCAAAATGGGCACTAAAAATTTTTCGCGAGATCTCCTCCAAATCACTGGTATGGCTATCGAAATCGTGAGCATCAGCATGTAGGTTCCAGATCCAAGTAGTAGTTTCAGGTCCTTTAGCTATTGTTCTTGAAAAATGACCGGGTCTGGCCCATTCCTCAAACGACGTTTTTACGGGATCCCTATCTACCAAAATTTTGACTTCTGATTCCGGCGAACGAATAATCATTGAGTCCTCCTCTTTCCGGACAAGACATACAAAGAGACCTGCCAACATAAAAATATTTGGTGAACCCCTGAGAGATATTTAGAATGCATTTATTTTACTTGTATCTCCCATCTCTCTATTTTTTTAGTTATTTACTAGAGCAATTATGATCTGGAAGTTGATCCAGGGCAAGTGTTCGGATCTATTATGACATAGATGTATGGCGCCCAACGGACCTATTAAGATAAAAACTTTTTTGCTGTACAACTTAGACGCTTCCTATCTCAATTATAAAGTATTATTATAAAGTATTATATGTAGATCCTTCATATTTTGCTATAGTTCATATTAATTCATTTTTTAATTAATATATATTAATTAGAGTTATAGTCAGTAATATTTTCATTCTAACTATTTAAAATCGCACTAATAGTCATTATGAAGAAATACTTAATTTTTTAGTCATTCGAAGGGTTTGTTTTTCCACTATTTTCTTATATATATTTTGGAATAACTATTCTATTTATAAAATATAAAAAAACGATTAACTAACTAACTAAAAACTATTACTAACAAGTATTATATTATAGGAAGGATAACACCTAAGCCAAAATACCTTTTTTTCGAGATCCTGTTATAAGTTCTATCCATATACGTTCTGATCGCCAATTCAAAAAAGTATTTCGACTTTCCTTACTTTGTTATGTTTCCGGCGTAACTCTCATCAACTAGTAATATATCTGATGTGAAGCTTGACTTTAACTTTTTTTTATATTTTTTTTTTTAGTTTAAGAGTAATTCATCAAATTAGTTATAAAAATTAGACCCCTATCCCATGTTTACACATGCATAAGGGCTCTTTCAGTTATGTTCGTAAAAACCGCGTAGTATAGCATTTTGCTAAATATATATATGTGTTATGATTCAAGCCTAAGTTTTAAATTTGGACCACAGGACTTAAACAATCTTGTTTTTTTGAACATGAATAAATAAGGAAGCCATTGCAATTGCCGGAAAGACTAGGCCGACTAAAGGCACAAGAATAGAGGGAAAGTTAATAGTTGTCATAGAATGAGTACCTCGATCTACTATATTGTACCTGTTTGTTATATTTTTTGTTGTTATTATGTTATTATATTAATTAATTCGAATTAATTCTTCATATAACTATAAGAATCTACTAAGATCGAATTTTTTAACTTTCATCTTTTCTTCTTTCTTTTGTTTCTACAGAATTCTAAAAATTCAATAATTTCGAATCGGATCCAAGAGGTTTTTTTAATAAGGATTTCCAGAAAATAAAATATCGAAAGATACAAAAATTTTTTAATTTTATACATATGGAAGAAAGTAACATGAAATTTTTTTTAGTTGACTAATTTCATAGAAGGAAAAGGAAGATTTTTTTCTTTTATCTTGTTGATAGAGTTTTACTAATTACTAAATTAGTAAATAGTCAAAAAGAAGAGATCTAATTATTTAGATTTTTTTTTTTTTTTCGATTCTATATCTATATTCTCTTCTAAAATTTAAGGTATCACTAAGCACAAAAAAAAGAACACTCTTCCGTTTTTTTTATTCTGATAAAAAGCTTTTGGACACAAAGAATTGACTTTAATTCTCGACTTAAAAAATTTTTTTTTTTACAGGAAAAAAAGCGTGTAGCTGAAATAACTCACTTAGAACGCCTTTTAAAAGATTGCGTGGTACGATTGGATCAAATAAACCCTTATGGAATAAATATTCGGCTGCTTGTGAACCCTCAGGTACTGTCTTATTCAATGTTTGTTCAATTACTCTTTTACCCGCAAATGCAATGTAAGCGTTGGGTTCGGCAATAATAATATCCCCTAACATACCAAAACTGGCTGTTACCCCACCAGTAGTAGGAGATGTAAGAATTGATACAAAAAATAACTTTTTATTTAATTGATAATCATATAAAACAGATGATATTTTAGCCATTTGCATTAAGCTCAAGCTTCCTTCTTGCATACGTGCTCCTCCAGAAGCACATACTATAATAAGGGGTAGTAATTTATTACTAGCATATTCAACCAACCGGGTTATTTTTTCCCCTACTACCGATCCCATACTACCTCCCATAAACTCAAAATCCATAACCCCAATTGCTACAGGAATACCATTTAGTTGACCTATACCTGTTTGA